AACCTACGACATCGGGTTTTGGAGACCCGCGTTCTACCGAACTGAACTAAGAGCGCTTTCTTATATCCCATAATCCCATAAGATTAGATTCGATTGTAAAGATGTAAAGAAAATATTTTTTTACCCCCAAGGGGGTCTTGTGTACATATAGTATGCAAAAATTATGTACAATTTTCCCCGATCTTACTCAATGAATCTCTCGTAACTGTCCATAGGAGAAAGAATAGGTAGGGATGACAGGATTTGAACCCGTGACATTTTGTACCCAAAACAAACGCGCTACCAAGCTGCGCTACATCCCTTTTAAAAATTTTTTAAAATTGTTGTACAGTGTCATTGTACAAAATCCATGTCTTGTTTTCCACATTTTGATTTTCTTCTCCATTTATGTATATATACAATACAATTTTCTTACCATTTCTTCTTTTTTTTTTTCATTTCATATAATAGATAAGGATAAGTATTTAAATTGTATTTATATTACATACATCTGACTGAAACCTAACGTATAAAAAAAGAATGAATATTTATCGATAATGCTCAGTAAAGAAGGGCTTGTATTTTTTAGGGACAAGAACATCTACTTGTTCATTGTACATATCCTTTTTAGTTAGGAATTGTGCGTCAAAATAAATACAAATGATCTTGAACTACGACATCTGACCATATAATATATGTCTATGCTATGTTTTTTTTTTACAATAAACAATAACAATAAAGAAGGAGGATTTAAAATGCGAGATATAAAAACATATCTCTCCACGGCACCTGTGCTAACCACTCTATGGTTTGGGTCTTTAGCGGGTCTATTGATAGAAATTAATCGTTTATTTCCAGATGCCTTGTCATTCCCTTTTTTTTAATTCTGATTGAATTCTTCATTCTTGTTGTGAAGAAATGAAGAAGATTTTCGATACCATTCTACGTAACATGGCTTCAATTTCGCTCCCCTTTTCTTTAGGATAGGAAATAAAAAGTGTATCGAACCTCAGTCAAAATACAGTGAATCCACGATATAATTTGGGATAAAAGAAATGGAAATTTGAATCCAGTCTAGGGGTGGTGAAATTCTAACATATAACATAGAAGAAGATACTTAAATGAAATATTGAGATTAGGAATTAGGATAGAAATAATTCCTAGTTAGAAAAAATTGTATTACTTAATTATTACTATATTCTTAATATTCTTCTATTAATGAATATGACTCTCTTTCTTTATTGTTATAGTAATTCATAGTAATTAGATTATAGTACTTCGAAGTCATTCGAATTCTAATAATAAGAAAATAAAAAATTTTTATAAATTCCATCTCTAGTTAGTAAATATAGATATAGATTTTTTATTTTCTTCTTCTTTCTTATTTTCTTTTTTTTGTTCGGATAAAAAATAAAATGAGGAGAGTTCAAAAGTGAAGTCGATCAAAAATGAAAAGGAGGTTCATGGCAAAGGGTAAAGATATCAGAATTATAGTGATTTTTGAATGTACCAGTTGTGTTCGAAAGGGTGTCAATAAAGAATCGCCGGGCATTTCTAGATATATTTCTCAAAAGAATCGACACAATACACCCAATCGATTAGAATTGAGAAAATTTTGTCGCTATTGTAAAAAATATACGATTCATGGGGAAATAAAAAAATAGATGGAACAGAATGCATGTGTAATTTTTCCAAGGAGCGGGAAGAGTAAGAACTTTACACCTTCACATAGATAATACAAACCAAATCCTATTTTGGTCGGATCTTAAATGAAAAGAATTTTATTTTATATTTTATAGATTATTTTATTTATAATTTATATGTAAGGATAAGGAATAAACAAACAAGGAATAAGCAAACCATGGATAAATCCAAACAACCTTTTCGTAAATACAAGCGATCTTTTCGTAGGCGTTTACCCCCAATTGGATCGGGGGATCGAATCGATTATAGAAACATGAGTTTAATTAGTCGATTTATTAGTGAACAAGGAAAAATCTTATCTAGACGGGTGAATAGGTTGACCTTGAAACAACAACGATTAATTACTATTGCTATAAAACAAGCTCGTATTTTATCTTCGTTACCTTTTCGTAATAATGAGAAACAATTGGAGAGAGCGGAGTCGATCCCTGGAACTACTGGTCCTAGAACCAAAAATAAATAGACATACTCCTCAAAACTCCAATCGCTCAGATTAATGTTTTGCTCGAAAAACCTAGAATCCAGAGTTGATTCTTGTGTTATAAAAAAGGAAAAATGGGGAATAAATCTGTTTTTCTTGAAAGATGCTCGTTTATTCCTACTACTCAAATCTTAATTTATTTTTCTTCTATCTTCCCGGAGTCCATTCTCCGGGAAATTATGTTTCAATCATTCTTGTTTCCTGTATATGTTTCCTGTATAGTATATTCTATTAAGATATTCTATATATTCATATTCTATTAAGATTCTTTTATTCCTTTATTTGTATTTGATATTTGATTGATTTTTGTATTTGATTGATTGATGATTTTATTGGAAATCATATCAAAACAAATCTTATTTGATAGGGCTATTTGCGCAAGTATTTTACGATTCAGAAGCAATTGTTTCTTGTACAGATTGTGTATGAATCGACTATAACTATAGGATACCCTATCCTCACGAGTTACTGCATTTATCCGAGTGATCCACAAACGACGAAAATCTCTCTTTTTCCTGCTCCTATCTCGATGAGAGGAAACCAAAGCTCTCATTCTTTGTTGAGTACTCGTTCGAGTAAGTCTTGAATGGGCCCCTATAAAGGTTGATGCAAATAAACGAATTCCTTTTCGACGTCTTCGAGCTGTATATCCCCGTTTAACTCTGGTCATTGAATCAAATGAAACTTTCTTGAATAACTAATGGATTTCTCTTCTTTCAGTCATCCTTTTCCTCCGGTCGATTAATAACAAAACGGATTCTTCCGATATATAAAATAAAAATTCCAATGGCTTTTGCTACTATGACCTTCCCGACCACGATTTTTTCCTTCCAGGTATCTCGCCTGAAAATAAGAAATTCGACTGCTACTAACTACTAAATAGTGGGTTTCCTCGTTTCTATGGCAACTTTTGAAACGGTGAGGTCCTCTCTATACACCGGAGCCTCTTCTTTCATTTCATCGAATTTTATTGTGAACTTGTATAGTTCACACTCTTTGGCTCTACCCATCCTTTTTCAATTAGAATTTTTTTTTTAATTCTAATTATAATTAGAAAGTAATAGTACTTTTCACAAAAAGGCTATCCATACAGTGACGGCATTTAATTCTGAAAGTTGGCTAGGTAGCTGACCCTGTTAGTCCGTTTTTTCAAGAATCAAGAATAGGAGCATAACCTTTTTGCTTCTTATAAGATTATTTCCTCCGCTTAATGGATAACTATTTGCTACCAATGGAGAATTGCTTCTCATCTAAAACGTCTAAAACGGAGTGATTGGATTTGCACCAATAGAAACCATAAATTCCATTCCATAACATAAACATAATAGGTATAGGTAGATGATAGATCCTCATTTTTAGATAGTCATTTAGATAGTAAATTAAATGGTGGTCTTTCAATCTATCTATCCTATTCATTGGTAGTGGTCATTGATACTGGAAAAAAATTTTGCATTTCTTCAAACTCATGATCTGAACTGAACGAGTCGCACATACACCCTAGTACATGTTCCTCGACGCTGAGGACATCCTCGAAGAGCGGGGGATTTCGTGACATTTCTTATTGGCTGTCTTGCGTTTCTAATAAGTTGTTTAATGGTTGGCATGTCGTGTCTATAGAATCTCATTCTAGATAGAATAGAGTGGGTTGGCTTAGATCGATCTTAACCTGATGGTTGATGATTATGAATGATTTCTATTCAATATCAAATCACGGAAAATTCTAATTTAGAAATGAAATATATGGAATTATAAAATAAATTCTAAATTAGAATAAATTAGAATTATAAATTCTAATTATCTAATTATACTAATTATAAATTATATTATATATATATATATTATATTATAATATATAATATTATAATAATATTATAATATTTAATATTAGAATTTATAATTCTAATTTTTATAATTTTATTTTATAATTCTAAATTAGAATTATATAAATATAAAATTTATATAAAATCCCCAGTATTCTCATTTTCGACCGCTACAAGATCAACGATGCCGTGAGCTTGGGCTTCTGTTGCTGACATAAAAACATCCCTTTCCATGTCTTCGGATATAACCCATAAAGGGTTGCCCGTTCTTTGTACATAAACTTTTGTGAGGGTTTCGCGAAGCTTCAACAGTTCTTCTGCTTCCAGGATAAATTCCCCTGCTTGTGCCTCATAAAAAGAACTAGCAGGTTGGTGAATCATAACCCTGATGATATTGATATAACATCATGAACGGTTCTTCTATGTATATCTCGCACGATTTGATTAAAGTAAAAGGGAATCCAAATAACAAGAAGAAAAAAAGAGAATTAAACAACCGTACGGGCATCTTTTGTACATTGCATACGGCTCTGCAATGGAATTTCTTTTTTCTGCCTTTTTCGATAGAATTTCGTCTATCGAAAAGAAGAAATAGAACTCATCCGATCCAAATGTTTAGATGATCCATTTACCACCCTTCCTTTCGTACTTTCGTAGTAGTAAAGAAAAATACTATGATGGTTCTGTTGCTTTATATATATATATAAATATAATTTATCTATTTATCTTGTCTGTGGTTTAGCAATCCCAAAGTTTCTTTTTGATACGATCCAAGAAGGATAAAATCATTTTATCCATTTTTTTACTCTATTCTCTGATAACATTAAGAAAGAGACTTCTGGTGTGGAAGAAAAATGGTTTGTGACGCTAAAATTAACTCTTGACACATAAGATCAAATTGGTAATAACCCTTCTTTCATACTACTATTTCGATACAAAATCTCATGTTAGAAAAAAACAATAATGGTTTGCTCATATCGAACTCGAAGTGCCATGCTATTATTACTTATTCTTTTTTTATTTATTTATTATATTTTTTTTTTTAATATTATTTATTATTATTATTTTATTTTAATATTATTTATATTTCTTTTATTTTTAAATTTTTAATATTATATTATTTATTTTTAATATTATAATTATATTATTTATATTTTTTATTTTCTTTTCTTTGATTCATATTCGATAGAGCGAAGGCATAGTCTTATAAAAAAAACTCATTGGCGCCAAGCGTGAGGGAATGCTAGACGTTTGGTAATTTCTCCTCCGACCAAAATGAAAGATCCCATTGAAGCGGCTAATCCCATGCATATTGTATGTACATCGGGTGACACAAATTGCATAGTGTCATAAATGGCTATTCCTGGTATTACCCATCCGCCTGGAGAGTTTATAAACAAATAAAGATCCCTAGTATCATCTTCTATGCTGAGATATACCATGAGACCAACAAGTTGATTCGAGATCTCGCTATCAACCTCTTGGCCTAGAAAAAGTAATCTTTCTCGATGAAGTCGGTTGATTAGGGCAAAATTGTATCCCTGGGGAACCGTACGTGCACCTTTGGATGCATACGGTTCAAAAGAATTGTGAAAAAATCAATGTGTCGATTCCAGTCCTATTTCTTTATTTTTTTTTTTTTTTACTGTTTTTTTATAACTGTTTTTCTTTTTGCTTTTCTTTAATTTTTTCTTTTTTTAACATGAGTTTTGGCCTCCTTATCGTTCCCTGTATTCTATAATGTAGAAATAGAAGTAGAAATAGAAAAAAAGAATTTTATGAACTTATTGAACTAACTTCTCATTGATGTATTGTTTCATCGAAATTCAAATCACGATGTAATTTTCTTGTTCCTGAATGGGTCCTTTCAATTATTTTAGGTTCTTGTTCTACTCCGGGGGAAAATTTGCCCGAATTCTATTTGCGCATATAGGGCAAATGATTTTAGATATTATAATTATATTCTATTTTAGATATTATATTTTATATTATATTTTTATATTATTATTTTTTTTATATTTATATTATTATTATTTTATATTTATATTATTATTATAATTAGATATTATATTATATATATATATTTTCTTATTTTTATTATATTATTATATTTATCTAAAATTATATTAATAATATATTTTATTATATTATAATTATATATATTATATTATTATTATATATATATTCTTTATATTATTTTAATTTTATATAATTATATTATTATTATATTATATATTATTATATATTATTATAATTATATTATTTATTTATATTATTATATATTATATTATTTATTATATTCTTTTATTATTTATTATATTCTTTTTTTTATAATTTTTATATATTATATATTATTTATTAATATTATTTATATTTATTTTTTATTTATATTTTAATATTATTATTTTATATTAATATTTCATATTATTATTAATATATTAATATAAAATATTATATTATTATTATATAAATTATATAATTATATAATATTAATATTATAATTATATTATAATTATATATTATTATATATATATATATATATATTTATAATATTTATATAATATTTATATTTTTTTATTTTTATATTTCTATATTTATTTAATTCTATATTCTATATTATTGAATTCTATTTCTATATTCTATATATTTATATTTATTTAATTATAATTATTTAAATTTAATTTTTAATTATATTTAATATTTTATTTTAATTTAATATTTTTTAATATTGAAAAATATTTTATTTAATTATTTAAATTTAATTTAAATATTACTACATTTACACTCCCATTCTATTACTTTACTCTTACCATTTACCATTCCCAATTTGGTATTCTATGAACGGAGCCTGGATACTTTATTTATACTTTATACTTTATTTTTTTTTTTCTTTTTTTTTTAAGTCCAAGTAAACCATTAATTATTCTAATTGATAATATTGATCCCCAATAGGAATTGATCTAATTGTGCTTCACGCTCCTAATTTTTGATAGTTCAATCAATACAATATTGAATTGAATATATATCTATTGGATTGGGCGAAACAGAGAATACTCGATCGGGGGAGATAACGGGGAAATCCCATATGACCAATATGTCTAACAAGTCGCACTATACGTCAACCCAAACAGCATCTTCCTCTCCAGGACTCCGAAAAGGTACTTTTGGAACACCAATGGGCATTAAAATAAATAAAAATGAAGTACTATACTTTACTTTAATATGGAAACGTAACAAAACAATGGCTTTATTGTCTTCATCATTTTTATCTTTATTTCTTAAATTATACTTAAACTTAAATTAGACTTTATTTCTTAATTTCTTAAATTATACTTAAACTTAAATTATATTTTTTATATTTATAAAATAATTATAAATAAAAAATTCTAAATAAATTAGAAATATTATTATATTTATTATTATATTTATTATAATTTATAATTATATTAATATTATTATATTTATTATTATATTTATTATAATTTATAATTATATTATTATATTATATATAATTAT